CCTTGTCGGCTCTCTGTAAAATATTCATTTGGACGAGGGCTCCCAAATACATCGTAAGCTAAACCTGTGCTAACGAATAACCACCCTGCAATGAATAGGGAAGGTATAGTAATGCTATGAATCACCCAATATCGAATACTGGTGATAATATCAGCAAAAGAACGTTCTCCTGTGCTTCCAGACATGCCGAGCTCCCCATATTGTTATACATACAGTCAAAAGGAATCGATTCCGTAAAAGATCAGATCAGTAAATGAAAATTCACTGAAAGTATATCTTTGTAAGATCGTCAATATTTTACCAAGGGTTTTTGAAAGTATACCGAATCAGTATAGCTATCCTTCTTCTGACACAGCAACGCAACTTCAATCAGTAGCGAAATGACGTCTTAGAGAATTTCTTTCCTCTTTCTTTTGTCCAACCGTATACCACGGATCAGATAAAAGTACCATAGATCATCTCAAATGTTAAATTGACGAATTTCCTTCTATTCTAATAAGATAAGAATTCATAAAGGGGTTTCTCATAGTAATAGTAGAGTTCCCCAATTGGATTCGATGTGAAATCGAAAAATTTCCCCTCCGCAGTTGTAGAAAAAGAGTTTTTTGTTGTAATTTTTTAAAGGCAAGGAAGTACTTAGTCGTCCATTAATAAGTACCAAGTATTTCTTGAAAGAAGGAGAATAACAAAAAAATCAATAAGTTATAATTGTAATAATCGGTTTTTATGATGTCCACATTCTTGTTTTAGATCCAAAAACTTTGTCCGTAAGCGCCAAGAAAGACTTTTAAAATGAAATTATAGAACACAAATTCCTTCTTATTAATTTTCATTATTTTGATACATTATTTTGATATTTGAATATTTATTATTATTTGAAATTTGAATATTCGTTTTTCTTTTTTATTTCTCATTCTCAAAAATTGGTCAACAAATTTCTTGATTCGGAATTACACGAAGCTAGGTAGATATTCTAGATAATGAATAAATTTCTTTTTCTCCTTATATATACCGGTATCCTTCTCTTTTTGTTACTGTCGTCTATAATCTATAATAATTATGAAATTAAAAACTTTCCATTTTCTTTAGGGAAGTGCTTTCCATTTTACAAACATATGCATATAAAATAAAAAAGTTTATTTAGCTCCTTCATGTCTACTATAACGAGTTTTTTCGGTTTTCTACTAGCAGCCTTAACTATAACTTCAGTTCTATTTATTGGCCTAAGCAAGATACGGCTTATTTGAACGAAATTGAATGAACAATTCATGAAAAAATTAAAAGAAATTTTTCTGCAGTATTTTATCTATTCTTCTAGTTCCTTACCGTATCAATTTCGCATTCTTGGTTATTGAGATTTATCGGCAAGATAGATTAATATTTACGGATAGATATTCTATTTTTTTTTTTTTTTTTAACAAATTGAAATGATTGAAGTTTTTCTATTTGGAATCGTTTTAGGTCTAATTCCTATTACTTTGGCTGGATTATTCGTAACTGCATATTTACAATACAGACGTGGTGATCAGTTGGACCTTTGATTAGTTAAGACCTTGTTTTTTGGCCTCCTCCTTTCTTTAATTTTAACCTGTGCAGGAGGTCAAATCCGATTGCTGTTCCATTTTTTTCTTTTCATAGAATTTTGCCCTAGGAAAACACGAAGAAAATCACGCTCTGTAGGATTTGAACCTACGACATTGGGTTTTGGAGACCCACGTTCTACCGAACTGAACTAAGAGCGCTCTCTTAATTCCAAAAAGGGCTGTAAGGAAAGAGATTTTTTCATTAACTTCACAATCCATTTTAAAGTTCTATACTATTATCTACACAATATAATACAAATGAAAGATTAGGTCTGTCCCGTTTTATTTTAATTGATCTCAATGGATCCTTCCTTATTGCTCAGAGGCGAAGTAATAGGTAGGGATGACAGGATTTGAACCCGTGACATTTTGTACCCAAAACAAACGCGCTACCAAGCTGCGCTACATCCCTTTTAATTTAATTAGTTTCTAATGGTATTTTAGAGAATCTTTGTTTTGTTTTCCACATACTTATTTCTTATTTCATTTTTTTGTTGATATACAAAACTTATCTTGCCTTTTATTCTTTTTTGTTTCATATCATATAATAAAATATAGAATAATAAACTTCGAGACATCTGCAAAAAATAGAAAAAAAAAAGAAAATCCACTGTCAATTTCTTGAATGTTTGGGTAGAACGAAAGGTATTTTTTTTTGTTCTTTCAATTTCACTAAAAAAATCTTATCTATGGAATTGTTCTACATTTCAATTTGAATCATGGATTATGTGGACAAAACAACTGGAAGTAGACTTGAACTTGAAATACAGATATATATTTGATCCTATATGGAATACCATTATTTATTCGAATAAAAATAATATTACTATAAATAGAAATATGAAAATGAATAGTAAATTCATAAATATTATTACAATTTTCAATAAAACAATAAAAGAAGGAGGATTTGAAATGCGAGATTTCAAAACATATCTATCCGTGGCACCGGTAATAAGTACTCTATGGTTCGGGTCTTTAGCAGGTCTATTGATAGAGATTAATCGTTTTTTCCCCGATGCGTTAACATTTCCTTTTTTTTCATTCTAGTTATTAATACGGGGGGTGAAGAATATTAAAGATAGAATTCACTATCTGTGACTACTACCCCCCCTATTCTTTTTTAATTATATTTCTTTTTTGTTTTTTAGAATATGTTAGAAAAGAAAAAGAAAAAAAGTAAATTCAAACTCAACAAAACTCGGGCCCAGGCTTTAATTTAAGTAAATAATAAATGAAATAAATTTCAATAAAATTAAAAATTAAGAGAACAGAAGTGTAAATGTAGTTAGGTCAACAATATCATACAAGATGTTTAACTAAAATACTTTACTTCAATTCGAATCTAAACTTCGAATCTAAATCTAAATAGAGTTTCAATTTATTGTATTACTTATTATTACTAGATTGATTGCAACGAAATCTTTCAGAATTGGATTTCGAGTTAGTAATATTTTTTCCTTTCTTTCTTTTCTTCACTTGAAATCGGAAAAAAGAAGAGTGGAGGGAATAAAAAACCAAAAACAAAGGAGGAGATTCGTGGCCAAGGGGAAAGGTGCTCGAGTAAGCATTGTTTTGGAATGTATCAGCTGTGTTCAAACAAATGTTAATAAGAAATCGACAGGTATTTCCAGATATATTACTCAAAAGAATCGACACAATACGCCTAGTCGATTGGAATTGAGAAAATTCTGTCCCTATTGTTACAAGCATACGATTCACGAAGAGATCAAAAAATAGAGCATCATCCGCGTGTTACCTTTCTTTAGAAGCAAGATGAAAAAAGGTATGACATAGTATCATAGAATATCGTAAAATATATTCTCTATTGAACTATAAACAAGTAAAAGCCTATATTTTTAATTCTTAAATTCGTAATTTTTAATCATTATTATTTTTGATCCAAGCGAAGGAAATAGGATTTTTCAAATAAGGAATAAACAAATCATGGATAAATCCAAGCGACTTTTTGTTAAGCACAAGCGAGCTTTTCGTAGGCGGTTGCCCCCGATTCAATCGGGGGATCGAATTGATTATAGAAACATGAGTTTAATTAGTCGATTTATTAGTGAACAAGGAAAAATATTATCTAGACGGGTGAATAGATTGACTTTAAAACAACAACGATTAATTACTATTGCTATAAAACAAGCTCGTATTTTATCTTTGTTACCTTTTCTTAATAATGAAAAAGAATTTGAAAAAAGTGAGTTGGTTGCTAGAACTACTGGTCTTCGAATCAGAAAAAAATAGGCTTATTCTTTAATAGAATCAAAGTTCCAATTCGAACTCAAACAGAGATTGATGTTTGAAAAACCCGAAAATGAAGATTTTTTTTCTTGTGTTGTAAGAAAAAAACGAATTGGAGAAGAAGAAATCTTTTTTATTGAATGTTTTTATTCAATTTAACTACTTGATCGATCATATTATTATTATTATATTATACGAATTTCTATTCTACCCTCTCAGAATTCATTTTTCAGGGAATTTTATGTAAAATATTCCGATGAATTCCAGCGAATTTCTTTATTTTATTACATTTTTATTTTTGAATGTCATTTGAAATCGTATAAAGACAATTCTTATTCAATATAGCTATTTGTGCAAGTATTTTACGATTAAGAAGCAACTTTCTCTTGTACAGATTGTTTATTAATCTATTATAACTAAAGGATACAATATTTTCGCGAATTACTGCATTTATTCGAGTGACCCACAAACGCCGAAAAGTTCTTTTTTGTCTATCTTTATCCCGATGAGCCGAAACCAAAGCTCTTATTTTTTGTTGAATAATAGTTTGAGTAAGTCGTGAATGAGTCCCGCCAAAGCTTGATGCGAATAAACGAATTTTTGTTCTACGCCTATGAGCTATATATCCTCGCCTAGTTCTGGTCATTAAATAAACGAAACTTTGATGAATAACTAATTGATTTCTTTTCTTTCAGCTATTCTTTTCTTTTCCCCTTTTCTAGAATAACAAAACGGATTTTTCCAATGTATAAAAAAGAATTCCAACGGTTTTTGCTACTCTAACCTTCCGAACCACAATTTTCTTTCTACGCAAAATACCTAAAAATAAGAAATTGTATTGTGATACTATGTGATACTAGATATCAAACAAAAACATAGTCAACAGTCAATAAGAATAAAAAGTGGGTTCCATCGTTTCTATTGTTATTTCTTAAACGGTGAGGTCTTCTCTATACACCGGAGCTCTTTTCGGCATTTAATCTTTTGTTAACTTGTACAGTTCACACTTTTTTGCTCTACCTATGAATTATCCAGTAATAGGTCTTTCACAATGAAATCCGTCTATATAGTAACGGTATTTAATTTTGAAGATTGGCTAATGCGCTGACTCTCTTAGTCCGCTCTGAGAATAGTAGGAGCATAATTTTTGTTCTTTTCATGTAACTTTTAATTTTAAAAAGATTTACCCTGCTTAATAGATAATCTTTTGCTACCCATGGGTATTCTTTCGCAGTTTAAATGGAAAATGGATATGATTGAATTTGCACCAATGAAAACCATAAATTGGATACACAATAGAAGTATATGATAGATCTTTTTTCGTTTAGATAAAAGATAAAAAAGATGGGTTCTTGTATTCTATCCTATTCATCTATACTAATCGCAGATAATGGGAAAAAGGTTTCCTTTCTTCTGTCACAACCAACGATTTAAACGAGTCGCACATACACCCTAGTACACGTTCCTCGTCGCTGAGGACAGCCCACAAGAGCGGGGGATTTTGTGACATTTTTGATTGGCTGTCTTGTGTTTCTAATAAGTTGTTTAATAGTTGGCATGTTGAATCGTATGCATAATGGGCTGGTTTAGATCAATCCTAACCGATGATTATGAATTATTAAAAATAAAATTGTTTATAAAAAATTTCTCTATTAATATTCTATAAAATTAATAGAATATTAAATCTCAGTAAGACAATAAACCGAATTTGCGGGAAATTCCGGCTATTTTTTATGTAACTGCTACAAGATCAACAAGTCCATGAGCTTGGGCTTCTGTTGCTGACATAAAAACATCCCTTTCCATGTCTTCGGATACAACCCATAAAGGTTTGCCCGTTCTTTGAGCATACACCCTTGTGATGATTTCGCGCAATTTAAGTAGCTCTTCCGCTTCCAGGACAAATTCTCCTATTTGTGCCTCATAAAAACCAGCAATAGGTTGATGGATCATTACCCTGATGATATAAGATAATAAATAGTTACTCTATCTCGCACGATAAGGCAAGGAAAAGAGATAAAATAAAGAATACAAAGAAAAAAAGATAGAATTAACCAACCGTACAGGCATTATTTGTGCATTGCATACGGCTCCATAATAGAACTTTCATCGAAGAAAAGCATAGAGCCTATCATGCCTAGCCGAGTAAATGATCTAATAACCACCCTTCCTTTTCGAGTAGTTCAAAAACAACAATACTATGGTGGCTCCGTCCCTTTCATCGGAAATTTAAAATTAACAATCCCAAAGTTTTTTTCAAAAAAAATATAATTTTTTTGTACTCTTTCAGAACAGAATACAGAATATAGTGTTAATAACCCTCTGGTGTGAAAACAAAAAAGTTTGTGACACTAAAATAGAAAATTGGCCCCGATAGATAAAATCAGAAATACCTTTAATATCTCAGACTACTCTTTCGATACACAATTAAATCTTCAAAAAATTACTAACAAAATTTCTCATATCGAATTTAAAATGCCATGCTATTATTACTTATACTTACTCTATTTTCATATTTCCTGCGGCGAAGGCATACTTTTTTTTTTTTTAAATAAAAAACTCATTGGCGCCAAGCGTGAGGGAATGCTAGACGTTTGGTAATTTTTCCCCCGGCCAGGATAAAAGATCCCATTGAAGCGGCTAATCCCATGCATACTGTTTGTACATCTGGTCGCACAAATTGCATAGTATCATAAATCGCTATTCCAGGTATTACCCATCCGCCAGGAGAGTTTATAAACAAATACAAATCTTTGGTCTCACTCTCTATACTGAGATAGACCATAAGCCCAATAAGTTGATTTGAGATTTCGCTATCAACATCTTGACCTAAAAAAAGTAATCTTTCTCGATAAAGTCGGTTGATTAGGATAAAATTCTATCCCATAGGAACCGTACATACAACTTTTGATGCATACGGTTCAACAAAAAGCGTGAAAAAAAAAAAGAATCAATGTGTAGATTCCAGCCCTCTTTTTTTTTATTCTAACTTCTGTTCTAACAAAGGGCTTTTCTTTCATTTTTTAATAACATTTTTTAATAAAAATGAGTTTTGATCTGTTTACCTATAATTCGTTTACCTAATAATAATAATTTTTAAGTTTATCAAACTAACTTCTCATTGATCTATTCTTTCATCGGGATCCAATTCAAATCACGATGGCATTTTCTTGTTTCTGACTGGGTTTATTCAATTTTTTAGGTTTGTGCTCTACTCCGAGTAAAGATCTGCCCAATTTTGATTTGCACATATAGGACAAATGGGCCAAATACCACATCTTTTTACTATATTCCTTTTTTCAATTTACGCCTTCCACCTTTACTATTCAGTGTCTATTATTTTTTTGATTAAATGATTAAAGTAGTAATTATAAACATATTACCAAGTGGTTTTTTTAAACAGAGCCTGGGTACTTCTAAAGAAACCAACCATAAACTATTCTACTTGATAATAGTAATTTTTGATATCTCAAAAGCATAGATTTAATTGTTGCATTTCACGCTCAAAATTGTTGATGCTTTAATCAATCTTTTTGGTCGAAACGGAGAATATCCCCATGGGGGAGAGAACGGGGCAATCCCATATGACCCAATATATCTGACAAGCCACACTATACGTCAATCCAAATGGAATCGTCCTCTCCAGGATTTCGAAAAGGAACTTTTGGGACACCAATAGGCATTCAATGAAAGAAAAAAATAAAATTAAGTACTATATTTTACTTTAATATGAAAACGTAAGAATGCATTTATTGTCTTCAAAAAATTGGCTTTTTTATGGATAGATTCAATAAGTTCCGAAATAACTAAAAAATAATTAAATAAAGAAAAAAAGAAATAAAGTCAAATTCTTAGGAATAGGTTCTTTGAATGATGAACAAATTTGTATGCATTCGCTCAGATAAAATGGGATCAAGACCCCATTCCATTGCGTATTGATACTTATCGGATATAGAATAGATCTGTTTCTCTTTGTTCCTACAAACATAATTATTACATTCTTACTAAAAGAATAGAAAAAAAAAAATATTTCTCTTTTCTCCGAAATAATCCACTGAAAAATGAAAAAGGGAGGTCTATAACATAGTTTTTCTAGTGCAAGAAAGTTACATAGTGTTTCTTTTTCATTAATAATAATAATTAATAAAGAATATAAGGGGTACTTCCATGGGTTTACCTTGGTATCGTGTTCATACCGTCGTCTTGAATGATCCTGGTCGTTTGCTATCTGTCCATATAATGCATACGGCTTTAGTTGCTGGTTGGGCTGGTTCGATGGCTCTCTATGAATTAGCAGTTTTTGATCCCTCAGACCCCGTTCTTGATCCAATGTGGAGACAAGGTATGTTTGTTATACCCTTCATGACTCGTTTAGGAATAACCAATTCTTGGGGTGGTTGGAGTATCACGGGAGGAACTATAACGAATCCGGGTATTTGGAGTTATGAAGGTGTCGCAGGAGCGCATATTGTCTTTTCTGGCTTGTGCTTCTTGGCAGCTATCTGGCATTGGGTGTATTGGGATCTAGAAATATTTTGTGATGAACGTACAGGAAAACCTTCTTTGGATTTGCCCAAGATCTTTGGAATTCATTTATTTCTCTCAGGGGTGGCTTGTTTTGGGTTTGGCGCTTTTCATGTAACTGGATTGTATGGTCCGGGAATATGGGTGTCCGACCCTTATGGACTAACCGGAAGGGTACAAGCTGTAAATCCAGCATGGGGTGTGGAAGGCTTTGATCCTTTCGTTCCGGGAGGAATAGCTTCACATCATATTGCAGCAGGGACGTTGGGCATATTAGCAGGCTTATTTCATCTTAGTGTCCGTCCACCCCAACGTCTATACAAAGGATTGCGTATGGGAAATATTGAAACCGTCCTTTCCAGTAGTATAGCTGCTGTCTTTTTTGCAGCTTTTGTTGTTGCTGGAACTATGTGGTATGGCTCAGCAACAACTCCGATTGAATTATTTGGTCCCACTCGTTATCAATGGGATCAAGGATACTTTCAACAAGAAATCTATCGAAGAGTTAGTGATGGGCTGGCCGAAAATCAAAGTTTATCCGAAGCTTGGTCTAAAATTCCTGAAAAATTAGCTTTTTATGATTATATCGGTAATAATCCGGCAAAAGGCGGATTGTTCAGAGCGGGCTCAATGGACAACGGGGATGGAATAGCGGTTGGGTGGTTAGGACATCCTATCTTTAGAGATAAAGAAGGGCGTGAACTTTTTGTACGTCGTATGCCTACTTTTTTTGAAACATTTCCTGTTGTTTTAGTAGATGGAAACGGAATTGTTAGAGCTGATGTTCCTTTTCGAAGGGCAGAATCGAAGTATAGTGTTGAACAAGTAGGCGTAACCGTTGAGTTCTATGGTGGTGAACTAAACGGGGTTAGTTATAGTGATCCTGCTACTGTGAAAAAATATGCTAGACGCGCTCAATTGGGTGAAATTTTTGAATTAGATCGTGCTACTTTGAAATCCGACGGTGTTTTTCGGAGCAGTCCGAGGGGTTGGTTTACTTTTGGACATGCTTCTTTTGCTCTGCTCTTCTTTTTCGGTCACATTTGGCATGGTTCTCGAACCTTGTTCAGAGATGTTTTTGCTGGTATTGATCCAGATTTAGATGCTCAGGTGGAATTTGGGGCATTCCAAAAAATTGGAGATCCAACTACAAAAAGACAAGTAGTGTGATACAACATTAATCATTTACTTTCAATCTTTTACTTTCACCTCTATTTTTTTTTTTTTAGCCGTGGGACAATCAAAAATAAACAGGTATGGAAGCTATAATTGTAAGCTGCGATCGAATCTATGGAAGCATTGGTTTATACATTCCTCTTAGTCTCGACTCTAGGAATAATTTTTTTCGCTATCTTTTTTCGAGACCCTCCTAAAGTTCCAACTAAAAAGATGAAATGATTTTTCATTATCTTAGTTGAAGTAATGGGCCTACCCCTTAGGGGTAGGCCCATTACTTCAACTAGTCCCCGTGTTCCTCGAAAGGATCTCTTAGTTGTTGGGAGGGTTGCCCAAAAGCAGTATATAAGGCATACCCAGTAAAACTTACAAGTAAACCAGATATAGAGATGGCGACTAGAGTTGCTGTTTCCATTATTATAAAAATTATAAAATTTCAAGAGTAAAATGGATCTATGATAAGATCATTTATTTACAATGAAATGGTATACAAAGTCAACAGATCTCAATTAATACAAAATAGGATTTATGGCTACACAAAGCGTTGAGGGTAGTTCTAGGTCTGGTCCAAGACGAACTCTTGTAGGGGATTTATTGAAACCATTGAATTCGGAATATGGTAAAGTAGCTCCTGGATGGGGAACTACCCCCTTGATGGGTGTTGCAATGTCTTTATTTGCGATATTTCTATCTATTATTTTGGAGATTTATAATTCTTCTGTTTTACTAGATGGGGTTTCAATGAATTGATTTACAAGGACCAATAAGCCCTAATTTTTCAATACAATGTGAAGTGTATACAATGTGAAGTGTTTGGGTTTCGTAGTTTTTTATACCATTCTATTGTATTTTGGTAGTTCGATCGTGAAATTTCTTTCTGTATTTCTGGAATATGAGTGTGCGACTTGTTATAACGGATCTTATTGATAATACAGAGAATGAGTCTGTCATCTTGCTGGAGATGGGTTTGGATCTCGTCAGATATTTATTCTAATATCCGGAGCACGGGAATATATAAAATTGATTCCCAAGTATTAGAACTATGATTCATACTTAATATTCAGATCTCGCAACCGGACTCTAAAAAAATTGCAAAGAGTTAGAAGGTATAAATGGAAATATTTTTCTTCTTTCAAACTCTTTGGTTATGTTTATTTTTTTGCGCAAAGTACAACCCGTTATTTGATTTGGATTTTGCGTCATTATATTTATTCAGTGAATAAGTGATGATATAAGGGTTCTTACTCAGGGAAGCTTTGCACTTAACTTAGGTTGAAGATTTTATTGAATCATCATGGTTCTAGTCTGAATCTGAGGTTTCAATCGATTTATAGGATCTTAACAAGAAAATTCCTATCAATTACTAATAATAAAAACAAAAGTAAAGATCCATTACATACAAACAAAAATACCAAATAACGAAAAAAAAAAAAATGGGTAAATAGAAGATTCAAGAGGCCTGTACCGATCAGCATCAAGAAATAAATGAGCCGGCTTGATATTTTGTCATTATAACCACAAAGAATAGTTTTCGGGTTTTTCTTTTTCCCTACCGTCATCTTCAGAGAAGATTATTGAATTTTATTTTTATATAGGATTAAAAATAAAATTTCTATTACTTCTATTACAATACAATTTCTATTACATATATCCGTTTCAACTATTATTTTATTTTGGTCGTTCTGTTTGAGCTGTACGAGATGAAATTCTCATATACGGTTCTCGGAGGGGGGTTTTACCTATCTCAATAAAGTCTATGATTGGTTCGAAGAACGTCTCGAAATTCAGGCGATTGCAGATGATATAACTAGTAAATATGTTCCTCCTCATGTTAATATATTTTATTGTTTAGGAGGAATCACGCTTACTTGTTTTTTAGTCCAAGTAGCCACGGGGTTTGCTATGACATTTTACTATCGTCCGACGGTTACTGAGGCTTTTGCTTCTGTTCAATACATAATGACTGAAGCTAACTTTGGTTGGTTAATTCGATCCGTTCATCGATGGTCGGCAAGTATGATGGTCCTAATGATGATTCTTCACGTATTTCGCGTGTATCTCACGGGTGGCTTTAAAAAACCTCGTGAATTGACTTGGGTGACAGGTGTTATTCTTGCTGTCTTGACCGCATCTTTTGGCGTAACTGGTTATTCCTTACCTTGGGACCAAATTGGTTATTGGGCAGTAAAAATTGTAACAGGCGTGCCGGAAGCTATTCCTGTAATAGGATCGCCTTTGGTAGAGTTATTACGTGGAAGTGCTAGTGTAGGACAATCCACTTTAACTCGTTTTTATAGTTTACATACTTTTGTATTACCTCTTCTTACTGCCGTATTTATGTTAATGCACTTTCCAATGATACGTAAACAAGGTATTTCTGGTCCTTTATAGAGAATATAGATCGTAGATATTTGTAATCAATCGTTGATTACTTGGGGGAGGAAAAAAACGATTTCGTTGCTAGAAATATGGATTATTGAAAAAATAAGACATGTACTTTGGATATTTTCCTTCAACTCAATTATATTATTTGATATGAATAGTTGAAGTGAATTTTTATAAGAAAAAGATGGATTATGGGAGTGTGTGGCTTGGACTATTGATTTGGCCGTGCAGATAGATGTCTTTATCTGCCACATGGGAATTGAGAAAAAATGTGTCTTTGTTTCAACCGCCGTGTAAGCTCCATACAGAGGATAGGCTGTTTCGCTTGAAGAGAATCTTTTCCATGATCAGATCTAACGCGAAAAGGCTCCGTCAAATCCAGTAGAAAGGATAAGTCATGTGGTATGATCTATATATTAATTATTTAAGATTAAGGTTAAGGTATTTTACCTACTTATAATTTATTTCATTTACTTATTACTTTCCCTTTACTAAATACTTAATAGTATAAAAATGCAGTCATTTCCTCTGCATCGGCCCGATTTAGTATACTATCGGAGTGAAACAAGGGATCTAAAGAATGAA